TCCACCTTAACGACAGAAAAAAGGATTGATCAAATTCTATTGAATCTGACTCATAGTGATCATTTATCAAAGAATGACTCTGGTTATCAAATGATTGAACAACCGGGATCGATTTCTTTACGATACTTAGTTGACATTCATCAAAAGGATCTAATGAATTATGAGTTCAATAGATCCTGTTTAGCAGAAAGACGGATATTCCTTGCTCATTATCAGACAATCACTTATTCACAAACCTCGTGTGGGGCTAATAGTTTTCATTCCCCATCTCCTCATGGAAAACCCTTTTCGCTCCGCTTAGCCCTATCCCCTTCTAGAGGTATTTTAGTGATAGGTTCTATAGGAACTGGGCGATCCTGTTTGGTCAAATACCTAGCGACAAACTCCTATGTTCCTTTCATTACGGTATTTCCGAACAAGTTCCTGAATGACAAGCCTAAAGGTTATCTTATTGATGATATCGATATTGATGATAGTGATGATGACCTTGATATTGATACGGAGCTGCTAACTATGACGAATGTGCTAACTATGTATATGACGCCGAAAATAGACCGATTTGATATCACCCTTCAATTCGAATTAGCAAAAGCAATGTCTCCTTGCATAATATGGATTCCAAACATTCAGGATCTGCATGTGAATGAGTCGAATTACTTATCCCTCGGTCTATTAGAGAACTATCTCTCCAGGGATTTTGAAAGATGTTCCACTGGAAAGATTCTTGTTATTGCTTCGACTCATATTCCCCAAAAGGTGGATCCCGCTCTAATAGCTCCAAATAAATTAAATACATGCATTAAGATACGAGGGCTTCTTCTCCCACAACAACGAAAGCACTTTTTCATTCTTTCATATACTAGGGGATTTCACTTGGAAAAGAAGATGTTCCATACTAATGGATTCGGGTCCATAACCATGGGTTCCGATGCGCGAGATCTTGTAGCACTTATCAATGAGGCCCTATCAATTAGTATTACACAGAAGAAGTCCATTATAGAAACTAATACAATTAGATCAGCTCTTCATAGAAAAACTTGGGATTTTCGATCCCAGATAAGATCGGTTCAGGATCATGGGATCCTTTTCTATCAGATAGGAAGGGCTGTTGCACAAAATGTACTTCTAAGTAATTGCCCCATAGATCCTATATCTCTCTATATGAAGAAGAAATCGTGTAAGGGGGGGGATTCTTATTTGTACAAATGGTACTTCGAACTTGGAACGAGCATGAAGAAATTAACGATACTTCTTTATCTTTTGAGTTGTTCTGCCGGATCGGTCGCTCAAGATCTTTGGTCTTCATCCAGACACGATGAAAAAAATTGGATCACTTCTTATGGATTCGTTGAGAATGATTCTGATCTAGTTCATGGCCTATTACTATTATTACTATTAGAAGTAGAAGGCGCTCTGGCTCTGGCGGGATCCTCACGGACAGAAAAAGATTGCAGTCAGTTTGATAATAATCGAGTGACATTACTTCTTCGGTCCGAACCAAGGAATCAGTTAGATATGATGCAAAATGGATCTTGTTCTATCGTTGATCAGAGATTCCTATATGAAGAATACGAATCGGAGTTTGAAGAAGGGGAAGGGACCCTCGACCCGCAACAGATAGAGGAGGATTTCTTCAATCACATAGTTTGGGCTCCTAGAATATGGCGCCCTTGTGGCAATCTATTTGATTGTATCGAAAGGCCCACTGAATTGGGATTTCCCTATTGGACTGGGTCATTTCGGGGAAAATGGATCATTTATCATAAAGAGGATGAGCTTCAAGAGAATGATTCGGAGTTCTTGCAGAGTGGAACCATGCAGTACCAGACACGAGATAGATCTTCCAAAGAACAAGGCTTTTTTCGAACAAGCCAATTCATTTGGGACCCCGCGGATCCATTCTTTTCCCTATTCAAAGATCAGCCCTTTGTCTCTGTGTTTTCACGTCGAGAATTCTTTGCAGATGAAGAGATGTCAAAGGGGCTTGTTGCTTCCCAAACAAATCCTCCTACATCTATATATAAACGCTGGTTCATCAAGAATACGCAAGAAAAGCACTTCGAATTGTTGATTCATCGCCAGAGATGGTTTAGAACCAATAGTTCATTATCTAATGGATCTTTCCGTTCAAATACTCTATCCGAGAGTTATCAGTATTTATCAAATCTGTTCCTATCTAACGGAACGCTATTGGATCAAATGACAAATACATTGTTGAGAAAGGGATGGCTTTTCCCGGATGAAATGAAACATTTGATTCATGTAACAGGAGAAAGATTCCCCATTCCTTAGCCGTAAAGATATGTGCCCATGAAAAGGGGATTAAGTGGAACAGAATTGGCCGGATGGTAGAGTCGTGGAAACGCTTGTTTCTTCCATCTTTTTGGCCTTAGCTCCATGGAACAATATGCTACTGCTGAAACATGGAAGAATTGAAATCATCACTATGTGTGGATGATATGAACTGCCTAAACAAGGATTCTTGAACGGCGAAAGAGCC